ATCCATTTTGAGTATCTTTATATATTTCTATTCTTGTATGAATAGAGGAGGGTTTTCCTCTTTTCTTAGAGAGTTCGAATAGAACAAGTAGTCAGATGTAAGATAATTTCTAGAAATTTCCATCTCATCTCAAGGTTTAGAATAGATCGGTGTTGGTATATTCCTTTTCTTAATATCCAGGCTGAGGAGTTTCTATTGATTGAATAGTGAAAGTGAATACAGAAAGAGAATACTACCCCCCTTTTGTGATGTGGTTTGCTAGGTTTCGGGAAGGTATACAAAGACAAAAGCCTAGTTGACGTTTTTGACAATGTTTACAATGAAACTTACCAAATATAGTTGTTTTTCAAACTTTAGCTTGTACACAAAGAAAGCAGGTCATTCCTATACTAGAGGGAGAATATCACTAACTTTATGATTGTGGACAGAAAAGGAGAAAAATTAATATGGAATTCAACTCCGAAGATTCATGAAGCAAATAAGTTTGTTTAGCCACACGATTGGATAAATATCCATTGAGCCCATTAAAATGAATTGAAATGTGTTTTTGCTTTCATTTTTATGTTCGGCTTTAAAAGATACTCGTGACCGGGCTTATAGAAATAATTTAGGAATACTTTTTTTGATGAAAAAACTGGTCGGTTACAAGCAACAAACTAGAATGGGTAAATTAAAATTATACAATTTTTTTTATTTTCCTTTTTTAGGGCTCTAGGGCTATACGGACTCGAACCGTAGACTTTCTCGGTAAAACATATCAAACTTTTTATTATCAAAATGATCTGAACTGTTTCAAAGACCCAACATGCAATTTTTTGTGCATTGGGCTCTTTCATTAACTGATATTTCTATCAGTTAGTCCGCCATATTTTTTTTTGATAGAAAAATAGGAGATGGCTCCATGTGCTCTGAGTCATTATTTTAATTCTGATCCAGGAACACTACCAAAGTGTTTCAAGGGGGGTATCTTGACGTAGGTCTGCCTCTGGCCTAGATTAACCTAAGTTAGATGAAGTCTCTATCGCTCTGCTTAAAAATGAAATATGAAACTTCATACACCTTAAAGTTCATAGGGCGAAAAGATCTTTTTTTGAGGTCCTTGTACTCATTATGCCTAGCATTGAATAGACATTTACCTTATCAATATCTCAAATCAACGATGGGGCCTGTTTGGCACCTAAAAGGGACAAGACTGAACCCCTTGTCAGGCTATTGTTCTCTTATTCCCTCAAAGTTATGGAGTAAGACATCGATTTCTCAATAAGATAAATTCTTTTGATTGCATGATGGACCCCCCTGAAAAACATTGGCGCGCGTGTAAACGAGGTGCTCTACCTAACTGAGCTATAGCCCTTAGTGCTTGTAATACCTATTTTATTATGTAGATAATTTCTTGTCAAGATTAATATTCCACGATCCAAGATCACAGTTCTTTGATCTGTTTGCGCGTTATTGCTTATAAGTAATATTATATTTATAATCCATCGATGGGACGGGCCCCATTTGGTTTTCTTTGTGATGATAAACGGCCTACTTAACTCAGTGGTTAGAGTATTGCTTTCATACGGCGGGAGTCATTGGTTCAAATCCAATAGTAGGTAGAACTTATTAGATCCCACCGACTCTGGTCTCTAATAAGTTTTTATATACATCTGCTTTTATTGATATTTATTTTGTATCTTTTATATTTCTTTTTTTTTTGTTGGATCAAAATAGAATTACGCCTGATTTAATTCTGTCGAGTGAATACAATCAAATCAAATAAAAAAATAGACCAAACCTCTTTTGATTATTCGGACACACCAACTAGTTCCGAAATCTCATTGATCGTCTCGACTCGTGTCCTAGCTCGTCGGAGAGCTAGATTTGCCTCAATTTTTTGTCTCTTTCCTTCAGCTTTTCTTAAATTAGCTTCTGCTATTTCAAGAGTTTGCCGGGCTTCTTGTGAATCGATGTCACTACCTTTCTCCGCATCATTTACTAAAACAGTGATCTCATTATTACCTATTCTAGCAAAACCTCCCATCAAAGCCATCGTTAACCATTGGCCGTCAAGACGTATTTTCAAAATACCTATATCGACGGCTGTAGCAACAGAGGCGTGATTTGGTAATACGCCAATTTGACCACTATTAGTAGATAAAATAATTTCGTTCACTTTTGAATTCCAAACGATTCGATTAGGGGTCAGTACACAAAGATTTAAGGTCATTTATTCGAATTGCTCTCCATTTCTAAGTTCATAGCCTTCGCGGTAGCTTCATCGATGTTACCTACCAAATAAAAGGCCTGTTCAGGAAGACTGTCTAATTCTCCGGAAAGGATCAACCGAAACCCTCTAATTGTTTCTGCTAAACCAACATATTTTCCTGGAGAACCAGTAAAAACTTCTGCTACGAAAAAGGGTTGTGATAAGAAACGCTCAATTTTTCGCGCTCTTGCTACGGTTAAGCGATCCTCTTCGGATAATTCGTCCAACCCCAGGATAGCTATAATGTCC